TTTGTGAGATCGTCAATATTGTACCAAGGGTTTCTTTAAAATATACCGAATCAGTATAGCTATCCTTCTTCTGACGCAGCAAGGCAATTTAAATCAGTATCAAAATGAGGTCCTAGATAATCTCTTTCTTCTTTTTATTTTATTTTATTGTAGAACTGTGTATTATAAATCAGGTAAAATGCGAATTCGACGGTTTACAATCAATAATTCATGAAAAAGATTATCATATCATATTTCCGTAATTCAATTAGATGTTAAATCTCAAATTTTTTTTGGTTCTAGAAGAAGACTTTTTTCTTGTTTTTTGCATTTTAACGAATTGGTTAGTCATCCATTAACAAGTACCCATAGTAGGAAATATTCGACGAAAGAGGGAGAACAACGAAAAAAAAAATTGGAATAATCAATATTCGTGATGAATATATTTATGTATTCGATCAAAAAGGTCTTTCTTGTCACTTAATTACAAAGAAGTTTTTTTTGAATACGGAAAGAAAAAAAAATGGAAAATCTACAAAAGGATAATCACGATTAGTAATCGTAGGATCTAGTTGTACAAAAACAAAATAAAATTTTGATTTTTTTCGAGCGATTTGGTCGTGTGATACTTTTTTTTCTTCTTATCTTATTCGGGATATTATGTAAATGAATCAAGTAATAAATTTAATAAGTTAAATTCAAATTACACATGACCTCTTTATAAGACCTTTTACTATTTTTACTAGAATACCTTTTATTTATTTATTTTTTCATTTGAAAATCTAAAAAACCATACAAATTTGATACAAATATACAAGTAAATAGTAAATAAACACTAAATAAACATAAACTAAAAGAATAAAATAAACTATGCAAATAGAAATTAGAAATGATTTTCCAATTTTATTTTGGAGTGATTTCCGTAGTTATTCAACGAAAGTTTTTTTGACTGAAGTTCTACATCACAGGTTTTATTAGTTAGTAAGTTTTAAGTTAATTATTTTATTACTTATTAACTCATTAATTAAGTTATTCAACTTATTATTAAATTAATTAATTTCAAAGTTAATTAATTAATTTAATAATTAATAATTTCATTTTAATAATCTAATTAATTTCGAATTTAATAGAATTAATTAATAATAGAATTAATATTTATTATATAGAATAATAGAATTGTTTTTCATTTTATTTAATAAAATAAAAAAGAATTTGAATAATAAATAAGTAATATAATTGAAAATAGAATTAGTTAAAATTTCAAATTAAAAATTCAAAATAGAATTGAATATTTTAATTTGAAATTTTCAATAGAAATATTTTAATATTAATTATTTTAATAGAATTAAATATTAATAGAATTTACTAGAAATAGAATAGAATTTCAATTTATCTATTTAATAGAAATAGAGTTTCAATTTTTAATTTAATATAATAAAAATAATAAAAACTAGAAATATAATACAATTTCAATTTAATATAAATAGAATATATTCAACTAATTATCTAATTCTACTAATATAGTAATCTAGAATATTTATTCTAATATTAAGAATATTTGTTTTCTATTTTATTTCGCAAGAATTGACTAATGAATCTCTTAATTTGATTCGGAATTACGAAAGTCTAAGTAGATGGTATAGATGAAAAATTGATTTCCTTTTCTATCTATACCACTACCACTCTTATTTTATTAGTGCCGTGGAAAATTTATTATGATAATGATTAATAAATGATTGATAAAAAAAATCAATAAAAAAATTCTCAATTGAACTTATTCTTTCATTTTGTATTTTTCGTTATGCTCCTATCTTTCAAAAAATTGAACTTAGGGAAGTGCTTTTGCTTTACAAGCATATGTATAAAAAAGTTTATTTAGCTCCTTCATGCCTACTATAACTAGTTTTTTCGGTTTTCTACTAGCTGCTTTAACTATAACCTCAGTTCTATTTATTGGTCTGAGCAAGATACGACTTATTTGAAATTAATTGAATGAACAGTTTATAAAAATAAAAACAAAACAAAAATTTTCTGTAGTATTCCACCTAGTCTCTAGTTCTTTACCGTGTCCGTTTCCAATTCTTGGTTATTGAGATTTCTGGTCAATATGGCTTAATATTTAAGGATAGATATTACCTCTCTTTTTCCCTTTTTCAAAAAAAAATTGAAATGATTGAAGTTTTGCTCTTTGGAATTGTCTTGGGGCTAATTCCTATTACTTTGGCGGGATTATTTGTAACTGCATATTTACAATATAGACGTGGTGATCAGTTGGACCTTTGATTAATATTAATTAACACCGTGCTTTTTTTGACCTTCTTCGGATTAAAGAAAGGAGGAGGTCAAATTCAGAGTGCTCTTCTATTTTTCCGTATAAATTTTGAACTAACAAACCAAAAAGAGAATCACGCTCTGTAGGATTTGAACCTACGACATTGGGTTTTGGAGACCCACGTTCTACCGAACTGAACTAAGAGCGCTTTCTTGTCTCAATCACAAAAAAGGAGACTGTAAGTAAAAAAGAGTCTTTTTTTACCTCTACTCGATTTTGAATGCTTATACTATATATAGAGAATATGATATATATTAAAAATTGAGAGTATGTCCCATTTTCAATTTTAATTAATCTCAATTGATCCTTTGTTATTGCTCAGAGACGAAGTAATCGATAGGGATGACAGGATTTGAACCCGTGACATTTTGTACCCAAAACAAATGCGCTACCAAGCTGCGCTACATCCCTTTGTAATTCATTTATAATGTTATTGTAAAGAATACCTGTTTTGTTTTCCACATACTTTATTTCATTTTGATATCCATTATCATTATCATTTTTTCTTTTTGATCTCATATCATATATTATATAATAAGAAACTTACGCAAATTTCGTTAATGCTCGAGAAAAAGGGCGGCGCTTTCTTTTTTAAGAAAAGGAAAATCTTATCTATGAAATTGTTGTACATTTTATTTTAATTTGAATTAGAGATTCCGTGTACAAAACAAATGCAAGTTTCCTTGAATTACATAGAATCGGATTCTGTATCTATTAGAATTATGTATTAGAATAAAATAAAGAGTAGTTATTACAATAAAGAAGGAGGATTCAAAATGCGAGATCTAAAAACATATCTATCCGTGGCACCGTTAATAAGTACTCTATGGTTTGCGTCTTTAGCAGGCCTATTGATAGAGATCAATCGTTTTTTCCCCGATGGATTGACATTGCCTTTTTTTTCATTCTAGTTATCAACACGTGGGGGAGAGGGTGAAGAAGATTAGAGATACAATTAAATATCTGTGATTACTACCCCCCCTTCTCTTTTTTTTTATTTAATTTGAATAAGTTAGAAAAGAAAAAAAAGTGGATTCAACTTCAGTAAAACTCGGAACTCAGGGTCCGCGCTTCCAGTGAAAGTAACTTCAATTAAATTAAAATTAAGAGAAGGTAGTTAGAAATGTAGTTAGTGTAACAGTATTCTACAAGACGCTTAAATGAATTACTGTGATTCTCATCGAAACTTCTAATTGAGATAGAGTTTAAAATCTTTGTATTACTTATTATTAATATAATTAGAACTATATTAGTTGCAATGAAATTTTTGATAATTTGGATTTCGAGTTAGAAACTTCACTTCTTTTTCCTTCCTTTCTTCGTTCCTTCAGATCGGAAAATAGAAGAGTTGAATGAATAAAAAATCCCAAGGAGGTTTATGGCCAAGGGGAAAGATGTTCGAGTAAGGATTATTTTAGAATGTACCGGTTGTGTTCGAAAGAGTGTTAATAAGAAATCAACAGGAATTTCGAGATATATTACGCAAAAGAATCGACACAATACGCCCAGTCGATTGGAATTGAGAAAATTCTGTCCCTATTGTTACAAACATACAATTCACGGGGAGATAAAGAAATAGATGGAATCTATCGCTTGCGTGTCACCCTTTCAAGGAAGATGACAATGATATAAAGAAGATATTAAGTATAGAATAATATAGTATAGAAAGAATACTATAGAATCTTATCGAATATATAGTATCTTACTATAATATAATAAATATATTATGCATAGAATATATTATCCTATAATATATTACGCTAATATATATTCGAAATTCGAATTATATCTATTTCTATATATAGATAAATAGAAATAACTAGATTTTAAATAAATATTTTAAATAAATAGAGAAATATATTCTATTGAATAGGAATATATTCTATTAATTAAAATATTCTATTAAATAGAATATTATTATATTAATTATTATATTAATAGAAATATATAATTAAAATAATTAAATATTAATTATTTAATTAAAATTTAATATAATTAAATATTAATTATTTAATTAAAATTGAATATAATTAAAAAAAATATATATTAAATAATAAATATTCAATATATAATTAAATATATATATATAAAATATAAATTAAATAAAAAAAAAAAACAAATCCTATTTCGTTCAATTGGATCAAAAATGATTTCGAATTCAGAAATAGGATTTTTGAAATAAGGAATAAACAAACCATGGATAAATCCAAACGACTTTTACCTAAGTCCAAGCGATCTTTTCGTAAGCGTTTGCCCCCGATACAATCGGGGGATCGAATTGATTATAGAAACATGAGTTTAATTAGTCGATTTATTAGTGAACAAGGAAAAATATTATCTAGACGGGTGAATAGATTGAGTTTAAAACAACAACGATTAATTACTATTGCTATAAAACAAGCTCGTATTTTATCTTTGTTACCTTTTCTTAATAATGAAAAACAATTTGAAAAAAAGCGAGTTGGTCACTCTAACTACTGATCTTAGAACCAGCAAGCAAAATAGGCTTACTCAAATTGAAATGGGATCACAATTCCAATTCGAATTGAACCATAGATTGATGTTTTGTTCAAAAAAAAAATGAAAATCAAAATTTGATTTTCGTGTCGTAAGAAAAAAAAACGAATTGGGGTAGAAGAAACGTTTTTTTTATTGAATGTTTTGTTTAGTTTGACTACTTTACTTGATCATATTATCATCATATTTTATCGTACGAGTTTCTATTCTACCTTCATTTCTATTCTATCTTCCCGGAATTTCTTTTCAAGAAATTCCATGTAAAAAATTCTATGGATTCCTTACAATTTCCTTATTTTCTAATGTCATTGGAAATCGTATAAAGACAATTCCTATTTAATATAGCTATTTGTGCAAGTATTTTACGATTAAGAAGCAATTGTCTCTTGTACAGATTATTTATTAATCTGCTATAACTATAGGATACCATGTTTTCGCGAATTATTGCATTTATCCGAGTGACCCACAAACGACGAAAAGTTCTTTTCTGTCTATCTCTATCCCGATGGGCCGAAACCAAAGCTCTTATTTTTTGTTGAGTAATACTTCGAGTAAGTCTTGAATGAGCCCCGCGAAAGCTTGATACGAATAAACGAATTTTTGTTCTACGTCTCCGGGCTATATATCCTCGTCTAATTCTGGTCATTGAGTACACGAAACTTTGATGAATAACTAATTGGTTTCTTTTCTTTCAGTTATTCTTTTTCCCCTTTTCTATAATAACAAAACGGATTTTTCCAATGTATAAAATAATAATTCCAACGGCTTTTGCTACTATAACCTTCCCAACCACGATTTTTTCTTTTTTTTTTTGGAGACATTTCGTCTCGAAATAAGAATAAGAAACTTTATTGATATTAGGTCTCAAACACAAACAAAAATATAATAAATAAGCAGTAAATAGAAATAGATAAATAGTGGGTTCCATAGTTTCTATGGTTACTTCTTAAACGGTGAGGTCTTCTCTATACACCGGAGCCCCTCCTGCATTTAATCATTGAATCAATGCTATTGTTAACGTGTACAGTTCACATTCTTTTGCTCTACCTGTGAATTCTCCAGTAATAGGTCTTTCACAAGGAAATCTATCTATTATAGTAACGGTATTTAATTATGAGGATTAGCTAATTTGTTGACCCTCTTAGTCCGTTCTTGCAAGAGTAGGGGCATAAATTTTCAGCCTGTTAACTTTTAATAAAATTTTCCCTGCTTAATGGATAATCATTTGTTACCAATGGGAAATTCTTTCTTGTTTTAAATTGAAAATTGAGGTGATTGAATTTGCACCAATGAAACCATAAATTTGATACACAATAGACGAATGTGATAGATCTTTTTTTTTTTTAGATAATGAAAGGCATTCTTCTATTCTATCCTATTCATCCGTACTGACACAGATAGTGGAAAAATTTTTTCTTTCTTTTGTCTCTTTTGTCCAAGCTCATGATCTAAACAAGTCGCACATACACCCTAGTACATGTTCCTCGGCGCTGAGGACATCCCCCAAGAGCGGGGGATTTGGTAACGTTTCTAATTGGCTGTCGTGTGTTTCTAATAAGTTGTTTAATAGTTGGCATTTTGAATCGTATGCATAATGGGCTGGTTTAGATCGATCGTAACCGTATGATTCTGAATTTTTTCTATATTAAATAATAGAATATTAAATTAATATAATATTAAATCGAAATTTCGGTAAAAAAAAAATATCAAATCGTGATTTGCATGAAATTTATTCTATTTCTTATGCAACTGCTATAAGATCAACAATTCCATGAGCTTGGGCTTCTGTTGCTGACATAAAAACATCTCTTTCCATGTCTTCGGATACAACCCATAAGGGTTTTCCCGTTCTTTGTGCATAAATCCTTGTGATGATTTCACGCAGTTTCAGTAGTTCTTCTGCTTCCAGGACAAATTCTGCTATTTGTGCCTGATAAAAACCAGCAATAGGTTGATGAATCATTACCCTGATCATATAAGAAAAAAAGGTTTAGTCTAGCTCCCATAATATAAATATAAATAATAGAAATATAATAAATAAGAAGGGTCCGGGAAGAGATAAAAAAGAATAAGAAAAGACGATAGAATTGAACAACCGTACAGGCATTGTTATTGTTTGTACATTGCATACGGCTTCACACTAGAATTCACTTTTATTTTACCTTTCATCGAAAAAAATCTAGGCTTAAATCAGCAAATGCTCCAATAACCACCCTTTCCTTGGGAAGAGGTAAAAAGCAAAAATACTATGGTGGTCCCGTTGCTTTATTTTATCAGTGATTTAGCAATCCCAAAGTTTCTTTTTTTTTTAGTTGAAAAAAAAATAATATTATATTAAATAATAATAGAACCTTTTTTTTGTATTCTTTCATAATTTTTTTTGTACTCTTTCATAACATAAATAGTGTTAAGAGCCCTCCGGTGCGAAAACAAAAATGTTTGTGACGCTGAAAGAGGTTCCTGATAGAATAAAATCAGAAAGGCCCTTAATATCCCATACGACTCTTTCGATACATAATTTAATGTTTAAAAAAAATTTCTTATATCTATATCGAATTCGAAATGCCATGCTATTATTACTTAATATTTATATTTCATATGGCGAAGGCATAGTTTTTTTTCTTTCAAATAAAAACCCATTGGCGCCAAGCATGAGGGAATGCTAAACGTTTGGTAATTTTTCCTCCGACCAGAATAAAAGATCCCATTGAAGCAGCTAATCCCATGCATATTGTTTGTACATCTGGTCGCACAAATTGCATAGTATCATAAATAGCTACTCCGGGTATTACCCATCCACCAGGAGAGTTTATAAACAAATACAAATCTTTGGTCTCGCTCTCTATACTCAGATATACCATAAGACCAATAAGTTGATTCGAGATCTCACTATCAACACCTTGACCTAAAAAAAGTAACCTTTCTCGATAAAGTCGGTTGATTAGGATAAAATTCTATCCTCTAGAAACCGTACATGCACCTTTTGATGCATACGGTTCGCCAAAAATAACGAAAATAAAAAAAAGAATCAATGTTTAGATTCTAGCCCTGCTTTTTTTTGATAGTGAGTACTTTGTTAACCTTTATTTTGAATGCGGGGGCTTTTCTTCTATTTTTTAAGAAAGATGAGTTTTGACACGTTTACTTACAAAAAAATTAATTAAACTTATCAAATTAACTTCTTATTGATGTATTCGTTCATTGTGATTGAATTCAAATCACGATGGCATTCTCTTGTTCCTGAGTGGGCTTCTTCAATTCTTTTAGGTTTGTGCTCTACTCCGAGTAAAGATCTGCCCGATTTTTATTTGCACATATAGGGCAAATGCTCTAATACCGCGTCTTTTTGTTACAATTTAGTTTTTTTTAATTCATTTAACGTTTCTGTCAAATATTTGACGTATTCATTATATTATTTTATTCGATTGAATATGATTTTCAGTTCGAATCAAAATTTATAAAAAATTTCTAATATAGAATATGATACAAGTAGTAATGATAATAGATATATTACCAATTGGATTTGCTAAACGGAGTCTGGATATTTCATTTTGTTGGTCTAAACAAGGCAACCATAAAGTATTCTAATTGATAATATTAATTTGAGTACCTCAAAAGCATAGATTTAATTGAACTTGATTGCACTTCACGCTTCAAATTTTTGATGATTTAATCAATCTTTCTTGGGCGAAACAGAGGGATATCTCAATCGGGTGAGAGAACGGGGGAATTCCGTATGACCCAATATATCTGACAAGTCGCACTATAAGTCAATCCAAAGTGAATCGTCTTCTCCAGGATGTCGAAAAGGGACTTTTGGGACACCAATAGGCATTAAATGAAAGAAAAAAGATTAAGTACTCTATTTCACTTTGAGATGAAAACGTAACAATGAATTTTTTGTTTTAAGAATATTGACCTTTATAATTTACTAATATTTTCGTAATATTTTGTAATATTTTATACGTGGATTTCTATTAGAATTTCTATTTAGAATTTAGAAAAATTTTCTAAAAATAGAAAAAAGAAATATATAAAATATTAAGGAAGACAAATCGAATAGAGTCAAATTATTACGAATAAGTCCTTTGAATGATGAACAAATTTCTATGTGTTCGTTCATATAAAATGGAGTCAGCTAACCGTTGCGTATTGGTACTTATCGGGTATAAAATAGATTTGCTTCTCTTTTTTTTGTTCCTACAAACAGAATTGTTATATTATTACTAAAATACTAAAAAAAAAATAATAGAAAAAAAAATAGTAATTCTTTCTCCACTTAAAAAGTGAGATCCATAACATAGTTTTTCCAGTGCAATAAAGTTACATAGTGTTTATTTTTCGTGACTAAAGGGGTATTTCCATGGGTTTGCCTTGGTATCGTGTTCATACCGTCGTATTGAATGATCCCGGTCGTTTGCTGTCTGTCCATATAATGCATACAGCGTTGGTTGCTGGTTGGGCTGGTTCGATGGCTCTATATGAATTAGCAGTTTTTGATCCCTCTGACCCCGTTCTTGATCCGATGTGGAGACAAGGTATGTTCGTTATACCGTTCATGACTCGTTTAGGAATAACCAATTCGTGGGGTGGTTGGAATATCACAGGAATAACTATAAGCAATCCGGGTATTTGGAGTTATGAAGGTGTGGCTGGGGCACATATTGTGTTTTCTGGCTTGTGTTTCTTAGCAGCTATTTGGCATTGGGTGTATTGGGATCTAGAAATATTTTTTGATGAGCGTACAGGAAAACCATCTTTGGATTTGCCCAAGATCTTTGGAATTCATTTATTTCTCTCAGGGGTAGCTTGCTTTGGGTTTGGCGCTTTTCATGTAACCGGATTGTATGGTCCTGGAATATGGGTCTCCGATCCTTATGGATTAACTGGAAAGGTACAACCAGTAAGTCCAGCATGGGGTGTGGAAGGTTTTGATCCCTTTGTTCCGGGAGGAATAGCTTCTCATCATATTGCAGCGGGTACATTGGGCATATTGGCGGGCCTATTTCATCTTAGCGTCCGTCCGCCCCAACGTTTATACAAAGGATTACGTATGGGAAATATTGAAACTGTCCTTTCCAGTAGTATCGCTGCTGTATTTTTTGCAGCGTTTGTTGTTGCTGGAACTATGTGGTATGGTTCAGCAACTACCCCGATTGAATTATTTGGTCCCACTCGTTATCAATGGGATCAAGGATACTTCCAGCAAGAAATATATCGAAGAGTTAGTGCCGGGCTAGCCGAAAATCAAAATTTATCCGAAGCTTGGTCTAAAATTCCCGAAAAATTAACTTTTTATGATTACATTGGCAATAATCCTGCAAAAGGTGGATTGTTCAGAGCAGGTTCGATGGACAACGGGGATGGAATAGCTGTTGGATGGTTAGGACATCCTATCTTTAGAGATAAAGAAGGGCGTGAACTTTTTGTACGCCGTATGCCTACTTTTTTTGAAACATTTCCAGTTGTTTTGGTAGACGGAGATGGGATTGTTAGAGCCGATGTTCCTTTTCGAAGGGCAGAGTCGAAGTATAGTGTCGAACAAGTAGGTGTAACTGTTGAGTTCTATGGTGGTGAACTAAATGGAGTCAGTTATAGTGATCCTGCTACTGTCAAAAAATATGCTAGACGTGCTCAATTAGGCGAAATTTTTGAATTAGATCGTGCTACTTTGAAATCCGATGGTGTTTTTCGTAGTAGTCCAAGGGGTTGGTTTACTTTTGGACATGCTTCGTTCGCTCTGCTCTTTTTCTTCGGACACATTTGGCATGGTGCTCGAACTTTGTTCAGGGATGTTTTTGCTGGGATTGATCCAGATTTAGATGCTCAAGTGGAATTTGGAGCATTCCAAAAACTTGGAGATCCAACTACAAAAAGACAAGTAGTCTGATACAATATTTGATCTCTTAGTTTTTTTAGTTTTGTAATTTTCCATAGGGTATGTAGATATCTTAATTTGAATCGCCACCTTTTCTTTGAATTTTGGTCTTTTTTTATCCGGGAGACGCTCCAAAATAAACAGGTATGAAAGCTATAATTGTAAACCACAATTGAATTTATGGAAGCATTGGTTTATACATTCCTTTTAGTCTCAACTTTAGGAATAATTTTTTTCGCTATTTTTTTTCGAGAACCGCCGAAAATTCAAACTAAAAAGGTAAAATGATTTTTTGATATCTTAATTGAAATAAAGAGGTAAAGAGCCTCCCAATATTGGGAGGCTCTTTTAGTCCCCGTGTTCCTCGAATGGATCTCTTAGTTGTTGAGAGGGTTGCCCAAAAGCAATATATAAAGCATACCCAGTAAAACTTACAAGTAAACCAGATATAGAGATGGCGACTAGGGTTGCTGTTTCCATTATTATATGATTTCAAGACCACAGTGGATCTATGATAAGATCATTTATTTACAACGGAATGGTATACAAAGTCAACAGATCTCAATTAATACAAATAGGATTCAATTTATGGCTATACAAAGCGTAGAGGGTGGTTCTCGATCTGGTCCAAGACGAACTGTTGTAGGGGATTTATTGAAACCATTGAATTCCGAATATGGTAAAGTAGCTCCGGGATGGGGAACCGCTCCTCTAATGGGTATCGCAATGGCTCTATTTGCAGTATTCCTATCTATTATTTTGGAGATTTATAATTCTTCCATTTTACTAGATGGAATTTCAATGAATTAGATTTATAAGAAACAATAAGGCCTAGCTTTTGAATACAAAATGAAGCATTTTTCTCTCGGATTTTTTATTCTAGTCTATTTTCATAGTTCGATCGTGAAATTTATTTATTTCTGTATTTCTGGAATATGAGTGTGCGACTTGTTAGAATTGATCCTATATGATAGTACAGAGAGTGGATCTGTCGTCTTGATAGAGATGCTTTTATACCTCGTCAGGTATTTTTTATAGTATCTGTAGCACGGAATGTATGAAATAGATTACGAAGTATTAGAACTATGATTCATACTGAATATTCAGATCTCGTGATCGGACTCCAAAAAATTTCAAAGAGTTAGAAGGTATAAATTGAAAGATTTTTCTTCTTTCAAACTCTTTATCTATATTTGATCAAAGGATAAACCTTTCTTTGGATTTTTACTGATTATATTTATTGATTGAATAAGTGATGATACAACGGTTCTTACTCAGAGAATCTTTGGGCTTAGTTTGAAGGTTTTATTAAATAAATCATCGTGGTTCTAGTACGAATCTGAGGTTTCAATCGGTTTGTAGGATCGTAACAAGAAAATTTCTATCAATAATAAAGAAAACAACAATAAGGCTACATTACATACAAAATCAAAGAAAATAAAAATGGGTAAATAGAAGATTCAAGAGGCCCGTAACAATCAACACCAAAAAAGGAACGAGCCGACTTGATATTTTGATATTATAACCACAAAGAAGAGTTTTCGAATTTTTCTTTTTTCGTATGGTCAGGTCAAAACCTCTTTAATCATAGGATTAAGAAGTTTCTATTACACATATCTGTTTGAACTAGTATTTTGGTGGTTCTGTTTGAGCCGTACGAGATGAAATTCTCATATACGGTTCTTGGAGGGGGAGTCTTTCTGGTTTACCTATCTCAATAAAGTCTATGATTGGTTTGAAGAACGTCTCGAGATTCAGGCGATTGCAGATGATATAACTAGTAAATATGTTCCTCCTCATGTTAACATATTTTATTGTTTAGGAGGAATTACGCTTACTTGTTTTTTAGTACAAGTAGCTACGGGGTTTGCTATGACTTTTTACTATCGTCCAACCGTTACTGAGGCTTTTGCTTCTGTTCAATACATAATGACTGAAGCTAACTTTGGTTGGTTAATCCGATCAGTTCATCGATGGTCGGCAAGTATGATGGTTTTAATGATGATCTTGCACGTATTTCGTGTGTATCTCACTGGTGGTTTTAAAAAACCTCGAGAATTAACTTGGGTTACAGGTGTAGTGCTTGCTGTATTGACGGCATCTTTTGGTGTAACTGGTTATTCCTTACCTTGGGACCAAATTGGTTATTGGGCAGTCAAAATTGTAACAGGCGTGCCGGAAGCTATTCCTGTAATAGGATCGCCTTTGGTAGAGTTATTACGTGGAAGTGCTAGTGTAGGCCAATCCACTTTGACTCGTTTTTATAGTTTACACACTTTTGTATTACCTCTTCTTACTGCTGTATTTATGTTAATGCACTTTCCAATGATACGTAAGCAAGGTATTTCAGGTCCTTTATAGAGAGTAATTTATCTTTATAGAGAGTAATTTATAGAGAATATTGATTCTCGATATTTGTAATCAACCATTGATTGCTTGGGGGAGGAACAAAAATAGTATTTCATTGCTACAAATATGGATTATTGAAAAGAATAAGACATGTATTTGGATATTTCCCTTCAACTCTAAAAATTTTTGTTTTTTTATTTTATTTAACATGAATAGTTGAAGTGAATTCTCCTGAGAGAAAAATGGATTATGGGAGTGTGTGACTTGAACTATTGATTTGGCCGTGCAGATATATGCCCTTATCTGCCATATTGGAATTAATAACCAAATGTGTCTTTGTTCCAACCACTGCGTAAGCCCCATACAGAGGATAGGCTGGTTCACTTGAAGAAGAATCTTTTCTATGATCAGAGTCAATCATGTTAAGGCTCCGTAAAACCCAGTAGAATAAGTAATGTGGTAGAATCTATATTCTATTTTAGTTTAGCTATTTTACTTATTTCTTTAATTACTTAATAGTTTATAGTATGGAAATGCATAATTACTTAATAGTTTATAGTATGGAAATGCAGTCATTTCCTCTGCATTGACCTGATTTATGATACTATCGGAGTGAAGTGAAATAAGGGATCTAGATCTAAAGAATGAGAGAGGTTAAATTTTCTTGGTAACAAGTAAATCCTTTGTATGTAAAAAGTATCGATATTTTGTGTAGATAAAGAAAGGCCAATCTAAAGGTTTGAGACGACCCAAAAAGCACTTGATCATGATCACCTTTTATTTTAGGCTTACTTGGGTATTGAGCATTTACCTGTAAGAACGAATTCCTTGGAATGCATAACTGCAACTCTGTAAAAAAGGAATCCAATCATGTTTTTTATTACATAAAATCATTCAGTGTAGACATGGTTAACATATAGATAATAGATATAGGTTTTATAACATCCAGACATAGAAGATTTTTTTATATGGATCTGTTTGATTCGTTTGCTTCTTGCTTGAGCCGGATGATAAAAAATTCTCATGTCCGGTTCCTTCGGAGGATGGATCTATAAGAATTCACCTATCCCAATAACAAAAAAACCTGATTTGAATGATCCTGTATTAAGAGCTAAATTGGCTAAGGGAATGGGTCATAATTATTATGGGGAACCCGCATGGCCCAATGATCTTTTATATATTTTTCCAGTAGTAATTCTAGGTACGATTGCATGTAATGTAGGATTAGCGGTTCTAGAACCATCAATGATTGGTGAACCTGCGGATCCATTTGCAACTCCTTTGGAGATATTGCCTGAATGGTATTTCTTTCCCGTATTTCAAATACTTCGTACAGTACCCAATAAGTTATTGGGTGTTCTTTTAATGGTTTCAGTACCTACAGGCTTATTAACAGTACCTTTTTTAGAGAATATTAATAAATTTCAAAATCCATTTCGTCGTCCAGTTGCGACAACTGTCTTTTTGATTGGTACTGTAGTAGCCCTTTGGTTAGGTATTGGAGCAACATTACCTATTGATAAATCTCTAACTTTAGGTCTTTTTCAAATTGATTCGATTGAAAAATATCATCACGTGGATATCTAGGGAATAGTCGTTTCAAAGTGAATTCTCCCTAGATAACATCTATTCAATTTAAATTTTTATATATTTTGTAATGGGTTGTGCTAAAGATTCAAAATTTTCATCTTTTTTTGTTTCTAAAGATTTTTTTCTTTTTCTAAAGAAGATCAAAATTAATATAAATCCAATGGATTTAGATTTGATTCTTTAGTAAATCCATTGCGAAATGGTTTTCTATTTCTAAAATACCCAATATATGTTTTACATCGTCTATGTGAAAATCTTCAATTTGCATAAGATCTTCGTGACTCTTATTCAAAAGGTCTGATAATGTATGTATATTAGACCTTTTGAGGCAATTATAGATCTTAGGAGCCAATTCGGATTGGTCAATAAAAATGTATTTCAATGGTATTTCTTTTTTATTTTTTCTTAATTTAGTCAATCTATCATGAAAAGTAAAAAGGGTTAAAGTAAAAGTAACGTTGTGTTGAGTTTTTTCTAAATGTAAGTTTTCTTCGTCTGCATGTAGAAAAGGAATAAATAAATCAATCAAATTCCGGGAAGCCTCATCAAGTGCTTCTTTAGGAGTTAAACTTCCGTTTGTCCATATTTCGAGAAAAAGTATCTCTTGCTTTTCATTCCCATTTCCATAAGAATGAACGCTATGATTTGCATTTCGAACTGGCATGAATACAGCATCTAGAGGAAAACTTCCGTCTTGTAAGGTTTTTGTCGGTTTTATACGATAGCCGCGATTCCTCTCGATTTGTAATTGAATACACAAATCAATTGGTTCTGTTAGGCTAGCGATATGCTGTGTATTATCAATGATTTCCACAAAAGGTGGTACGATGATGTCTTGAGCAGTTACATATCCAGGACCCTTGACACAAATAGACGCGTCACAAGTTCCATACAAATTGCTTCTCAATACAATTTCTTTCAAATTCATTAAAATTTCATGTATTGATTCTTGAATACCTGCTATAGTAGAAAATTCGTGTGATATTTTCTCAGATTTTGCACGTGTGATACAGGTTCCTTCTATTTCTCCAAGCAAAGCTCTTCGAATCGCAATGCCTATTGTATCAGATTGTCCTTTCATAAGTGGAGACAGAATAAAGCGTCCGTAATAAAGACGCTTATTGTCTTTTCTTGATTCAACACATTTCCACTGCAGTGTCCGAGTAGATATTGTTACTTTCTCTCGAACCATAATAATATTGTTATTGTGAATTCATTGAATTATTTATTTCTCTTGAAATCTATTCACTATTTACTTTTTAAACGCGCCTTTTTTTAGGGGGTCTGCATCCATTATGTGGCATAGGGGTTACATCCCGGACGAAAGTTAATAGTATACCACTTCTGCGAATAGCTCTTAATGCCGCATCTCGTCCAAGACCAGTCCCTTTTATCATGACTTCTGCTCGTTGCATTCCTTGATCCACTACTGTCCGAATAGCATTTCCTGCTGCGGTTTGAGCAGCAAAAGGTGTTCCTCTTCTTGTGCCTTTGAATCCACAAGTGCCAGCGGAGGACCAAGAAATTACTCGTCCCCGTACATCTGTAACGGTCACAATAGTATTGTTGAAACTTGCTTGAACATGAATAACTCCTTTTGGTATTTTACGTCCATTCTTACGTGAACCAATGCGTCCAGTTCTGCGTGAACCAATTCGTGGTAAAGGTTTTGCCATATTTTATCATCTCATAAATATAAGTCGGCGGTCTATGGATATATCCATTTTATTTTTATGTCAAAATGGATCCTTTCTTTTTTTTTTCCATCGGATCCTTTAGAGTGTTCTCGTTTAGAAAGATTATCCTTGTCTTTGTTTATGTCTTGGGTTGAAGCAAATTATTAAAATTCGTCCCCGTCTACGTATCAGTCGACATTTTTCACAAATTTTACGAACAGAAGCTCTTATTTTCATATTTGTCATCCCTTAATTTTTGAATATACATAATTTTTTTTGAAGAAACTAAGTTTCTTTAAATTTTGAAATCTTAAATTCTATTCCTACGAAAGGCGAAAGGGCTTTTAAAGTTGAAAGAAAAAATTGCCTAATCATTGAAATTTTTTTATGGAGTCTATAAATTAGACGTGCTCGGATCGAATTATAAGTACTTTGATACTATCTCGTGGTGTTAGTATACGTAAAAAAAATTATCTTGGCTAAAAGATAACCTAAAACCAGATCTTGATTATCTAAACGAACTTGGAACATATTATTAAAATTGAAAAAGTGATTCAGATTTAGTAATTAAACTTTCCAAAATTAATTTTTGTTCTTTCATCCCATCGCAAATCCTCTTGAAGTATTAACTAATCTAATAGGAATCGAGAGGAATGGTATTAGAAACCTATTCTTTAAATCTCTTTTTTTTTAAACAAATAAATAAGAAGTCTGGGTCGAATTCGGATATTAAAAAGATTACCATATATAACACAAGATTTCTCCGCCAATTCTTTCGAGTCGAGCTTCCCGGTCTGTCATTATACCTCGAGAAGTAGAAAGAATTACAATGCCCATCCCACCCAAAATTCTAGGAATTTTTTGATAGTTAGAATAAATTCGTAAACCTGGTCGGCTGATTCGTTTTAAATTTAGACTAGTTCTATATGGTCCTTTCTTCTTCCTTCTATGGCGTAGGATTAAAACCAAAAATTTTTTGTTTTCTTCCCGATGTTTCCTTACATTTTCAATAAAACCCTCTCGTAAGAGTATTTTAATAATGTTTTCGGTGATGTTAGTAGCTGCTATTCGAACGATTCCTTTTCTATTCATGTCAGCATTTCGTATAGAGGTTATTATCTCAGCAATAGGATCCCTACCCATGATAAACTAAAATTATTATTTTTCGCTAGTTTTGATATAATCAACATACTCTTGGTTTTTGTTAATTAATTATTTTATTTAATCTCTTAATTTTCATTTTTTTATTATTTAATTAAAGGTATATGCGTGAAACACAATTTACTAATTAATTTGATTTGATTAATTCTATTTCGTTTTTATTCAACTAATTAAAATACTATAACTATAATACTAAATACTATAACTATATCATGGTCTCTTCTTAATCTGAAATTTTCTATCTTATATCGTTTAATTTTTTATCTTATAAGACCTCAGGTGCTAATGAAACAATTTTAGTAAAATTTAATTGTCTCAATTCCCGGGCAATTGCACCAAAAATTCGAGTTCCTTTTGGATTTCCCTCTTGATCAATGACAACTGCAGCATTGTCATCGTATCTTATTATTATACCGTTATTACGTTTAAGTTCTTTACAAGTACGTACAATTACAGCTCTGATTACTTCTGATCTTTCTAGAGGTGAATTTGGTGCTGCTTCCTTGATCACAGCAACAATAACGTCACCGATATGAGCATATCGGCGATTACTAGTTCCTATGATTCGAATACACATCAATTCTCGGGCTCCGCTGTTATCTGCTACATTCAAATGGGTCTGAGATTGGATCATATCATTTTTTTTTTTTATTTGTTATTTAAATGCAAAGGAAAAAAAAAGATATATTGTTTGTCCAAAACAAAAAAAGAAACTTCCACTTTTTTTAATATACAAAAGGTCTTTTTCCTTTGGTTCTATATTCCTATTTTGAAATAAGGAATTGAGTTCGTATAGGCATTTTTGATGCTGCTATTGACATAGACTTTTTTGCGATATTTTCTGCTACTCCGCCCATTTCATAAAGTATTCTACCCGGTTTAACGACAGCTACCCAATATTCGGGAGATCCTTTCCCCGAACCCATCCGTGTTTCCGTAGGTCTTAAAGTAACGGGTTTGTCGGGAAATATACGTACCCATATTTTTCCACCGCGGCGTGCATTTCGTGTCATTGCTCGTCGTCCGGCTTCTATTTGTCTAGATGTAATCCAAGCAGATTCAAGTGCTTGAAGAGCATATCTTCCAAAACAAATATGATTTCCTCGAAAAGCTATTCCTTTCATTCTTCCTCGATGTTGTTTACGGAATCGGGTTCTTTTGGGGTTATAGTTGATGGTTCTTTCTCAATTCCATCTCTACTACAGAACCGGACATGAGCATTTCTTCTCATCCAGCTCCTCGCGAATGAAATGATTAAATAAAAAAAAAATATCCATGTCTTTTACGAATAAAATAATATATTAAATCATCGTATTCTTTGAGATTTCACTTAATTTAGTTAAATCTATTTATTTTAATTTATTTCTTACTTATTAGATCTATTTATTAGTATTAAAATCTTAGATTATTAGATTATTAGAATAGGATATTAGGTAGAATAGAATATTAGTAGAATAAAAATTTGTATTTATCTAATATATATAAATTAAAATCTATATTCTATTTTAGAGTTCTACTAGTTCTAGATAGAAATAGAAAAAATTCTCTATAATTAATGTCTATAATTAGAATAATTTTTTCTATTTTATTTGTTTATTTTCGATAATCTTGTTTTTGTTATTTGTTATAATATGAGGTTGTAACACATTTTTTTATATATTCGAATTAGGATATCAGATTGATCAAATTTAGCAATCAAAAAGAATATAAAAAAAATCTTCGCGGGCGAATATTTCCTCTTGCATATTTAGTCTTTCAATAGTTATTTTATTTGTAGAGGTAACCCATGATCTCTCATAATAAAATAAATCGATTGTCTTCTGGTTCCTTTCGCTATCCTCCCAATAAATCATTAAGATTTGTTTTCAGTAAAATCTTATGTATTTACAGGTTACATCGTTCCCATCACTTCTCAATTAATGTTTAGGTCTTATTTTTCCAATGGAGCCTCTAATAAAATAAAAATAAAAATTGTTCTTGAGTCAATCTTCTCAGTCTGGAGTGAATCAGGGCTCTTGATTTTTTGTTTTATCAACAGATTAGTTTAATTTTAAATCAATTGGTATGGATGCTTTACTACATTAGCTTTTATGTGATGACTCATAGACCTTACATATTAGAATTTTATATCATTGATATTCTTTTTCTTTCTTTCACCCTTCCACTTATCTGCATAATTTTCTATTTTGATTTCTAAAGCATAATCCGATTGGTTTTCTTTTGTTTGTGCAAAAAGGATTTTAATTGCTACAATGATATGACTAATATATCATATCTTGACTCTTTTTTTGTATCCAGATAATGCAAAGTGATGGGTTGGTTATTAGTTGTATAATTATTAGTTCATACTCTGGTCAGTCCGTTTTTTCTTTTTTATCCGGACTCTAAAAAACCAACGAGTCACACACTAAGCATAGCAATTATATTACTCAATTTTTTATTTTATTTAATTTTATTCAACCCTATATAAATAGAATTAGAAGAATTAGAAATAGCCATATCTAGTTAAATTATTAAT